AAATTGTCCTGTAACTCAGATTCCAGAGTATATCTTTTAACGAGTCCAACAAAAAAAGGAAAATTTCTTTTTTCCTTGCCCATAAATGAAATATTAAATGAAATAATGAGAAACTCGAACTGAAGGCCCCTTTCTCGCGTTCGTTCTCTATTTGCATTGCTGAAACAAAACAACAAAACAATATGGGAATAAGATTTTGAAATCAAGGAAAGATATTGAAAAATGGATTTTTCAATATATTATATATATATATTATATGTATCGGAAAAGAATGTATCGGAAAAGAATATATTATATGTATCGGAAAAGAATAGCGGTTTATTCCTATAGAGCGTCCATTAACAAGAAAATCAAATCATAAATATCGACAAATTCTTGTCTTTTGTGATCACAAATTCTTGTCTTTTGTGATCTAAGAAACTAAAAAAGGAAATAAAAAACCCGCTTTCTACAATTTAATATATATCGAATTTAAATATCAGAATAGCCAATATAGTCATGATTCAATGGGTCAGGTCCACTTACTTTTTTTTTTAGTTACCGTTTTTATGGTAGGTTTGGTGGGAACAATAGGGAAGTAGGAATATTTTGGTTTGTGATTAATAAATAGGGGTTGGATATCTAGAATATTTATGTTATGTTTCCTGGAATATTTAAATAAATAATAATAAGATATAAAGAGGACTATTATGTAACTACAGGCTAGAAGCCCCCACCCACTAAGTTCAATTAGTCAATATAATAATAATTAAATGTTCAACTTTTTAATTATTAATTAGAACTCAAAATAAAATAATAAGAACTCATTATATTATAAATAATACAATAGTGTTTGCCTTTTTTTTATTATCAAAAATATCTGTATTCTTCGATGAAAAACGAAGACAAAGACTCGAGTTTCATGAAAAAAGCCCTTTATCGGATTTGAACCGATGACTTACGCCTTACCATGGCGTTACTCTACCACTGAGTTAAAAGGGCCTGCTCAATTCATGACTTAGCCATTTTCCATTATGAGTCTACTGCATATATGTATATATGCAGTAGACTCATAATGGAAATAATGGAAAAATAAATTCTATTTACCTAGAAAAGGGGTCAAATTTTTCTCGTTTTTGAATTTTCTGACTTAATGTGAGATAATGATAGGCATATTTTATCTGAACAAGAAACGAAGCAATGAGTTAAAATGGAATGGAAGAAAAAAAAACGTTCAATTCAAATGAAAATCCTATAGAATCAGAATATAAAAAGACTGTTCGAATCTAGCCATACCATTAGATTATATTGACAATTCCAAAAAACTATTCATACTATCATTATAGTATGATGACGGTCGGGCGAATATGCCCCCATCGTCTAGCGGTTCAGGACATCTCTCTTTCAAGGAGGCAGCGGGGATTCGACTTCCCCTGGGGGTAGGGTACTACGAAAGGAAGTTGATCATGGATTATCAATAAGCATATAAAGAATTCTTCCTGGGTCGATGCCCGAGCGGTTAATGGGGACGGACTGTAAATTCGTTGACGACTGTCTACGCTGGTTCAAATCCAGCTCGGCCCAAGAATTCACCGCCCCATGAGTAAGATATAATTAATTTATCCTATAGAAAAGAAAGGGTAATGCCTGCTTCGTAGAGAAATAAAGAAAAATTTTTCTCCATCTTTTTTTTTTTCATCTCATTGAAAGATTGATTATTTTTATTTAACAATAAAATAAAAAATCACTAGTTACTAATAATCCGTCTCACTCTCACTAAAGCCCGTGTTTATGTGGATATAATATCAATATAGCATTCGCATATCTGTTACGTTCCAACATGACGAGTAGAATATTCGTATGAAATCCTAAGTATATGTATGCTATACACCTCGCCGGGATTGTAGTTCAATTGGTCAGAGCACCGCCCTGTCAAGGCGGAAGCTGCGGGTTCGAGCCCCGTCAGTCCCGAACTAGGATCTCATGAATTGAGAAATTCATTTCTCTATTTTTGCGAAAGGGAAGACGAAGAGCAAAATGGAATCAAACAAATTCGGACCGTGGAGATTATTTCTTTTGTTTCGCATGTCTCATCAGATAAATACGGGAAGTTCCTTTTCTTCCCCAGTACTAATTGATAAGGAAAAATATATGTAGATTTAGTACAATTGGTACTATCGCTATATTCAGTATTTAAAGTTTAAGAGATACCTCTTTTTTTTTCAATCATTCTGCTCTTGATCAATGAAATGGAATAGAGTGCTCAGATTTTTGGGGGGGTACAGACACAAAATAGCTTTGTTTATTATATGATATACAATGAACTTAATCTTCATAGAATTTAATTCTCCGGCAAAGTACTTTTTAGGTTAAAGCATATCTTTTCTAAATCTAAATTTTTTTTAGCCTCAATTATGACTACTGATTTGAAACAATTTATTTAATTCTCATTCCAATTTTATATTGCATTTTTGATGTATACGTTCCAACTCCAATCCAACAAAACAAAGAGTATACTGTATACTAATAAAATAACATAAAATAAAAGACCAACAAAACCAAGTAGGGCTCCTTTCTTTTCTTATTCTTAGTAAAGGTAAAGCTTGAATAGTCGATTTTTTAGACTTAACCTTACCTTTTTTACATCTCACTTATACTTATACTGTTCGTCTCTCTGTATGCCCTAGAGAATACCGGTTATATAATACCTTATAATTCTATATACAAAATCCTATGTATATGTATAAGTAGAAGAATTGTATAAGGAAGATAAGATGCTAGGTTATAGAAAAGAACAAGTGGAAAAAGGATGAAAACCTAATGATAGGTATTTATGATCTAATCAAAAATGGTTTTTTGTATGGATAAAAGATCTCCCTATGTTATACTATTCAATTCTCAACGAGAAATTGATTTGATAGATCAGAAATTTTTATTCATAATATTGATCTGATTCAGTATCATCAAGATACAATTCATCCCATTGAATTTACAGGAATCAAATTTATCATCTCTATGGGATTAGATCCCGAGTTAAGTTATTGCGAAAAAAAAAAAGATTAGATTATGGAAGTCAATATTCTCGCACTTATTGCTACTGCACTGTTCATTCTAATTCCTACTGCTTTTTTACTTATCATCTATGTAAAAACAGTTAGCCAAAATGATTAATTTGAATGAAACTTGAATTATCAGTTCTTAGCAGTTCAATTCAATGATTCAAGAAATGAAAGAAAAGAATTCAAACTCTAAGTCTTAAATGAAATGATTGCGCTGAGCTGGAATCAGAACAGAAGTAGCTTATTAAGTATCTAAGCTAGTGTGGTAGAAAGAACTATAATATATAGTTCTTTCTACCACACTAGCTAGTATTGTATACTAATATTAATATAGGCTTCATATAGATAAAATTACAATATGTATATAGTAGATGTACATATAGATAAGATAAAACTTTAATTCTATTTCTTTTTTTTCATCTCAAGAAGTCATTGATTGAACAATTAATGGATGATCCGCGTAGTTATATGATAACTTCTTCGGATTTGGAAAAGGGGTTAGAGTAAACCTGGCCGTTTTTCATGTTTTGTTTAAACATGAGATGAGTCAAAAAAGTATAATTTCTAGAAGTTTAAAACAAATGTGAAATGTGTGATATGTAAATAGCCTAACGGAAGAAGGATCTAATTTTATTATGTGTAGGACCTCTTTGGACAATCACTAATCGTTTCGCTTACAGTGGAAAGAAAATAAATAGTGTCATAATAACAGAATTTTTTTTTTCTAAAAGAAAAAAAATATAGACTATTTAGTCAAAATTCGGTTGGAAAGAATCTTCTATTATGCGTAGATTTGAGTTGCAAAATACAATTATGATAATGATTTATTACTCTATTCCAGTACAATTTTGAATACTTTTTTTTAAGGCAAGGCTTTCGCAAAACGATTAATAAAGAATTGATACAGTTCGATTGAACAATCGATTACTCAATTTAGTATTTGTAGTGTCCACAGCGCTAGAGTCCACTCCTTCCCCATACTACAAGTGAAAGAGAAAATGTAAAGACGACCATTAAAGCAGCCCAAGCAAGACTTACTATATCCATGTGAATTATGTCCCTTATTTCTATGAAATAATTATTCGATTATTATTTAATAATCATAGTGGAATCAATGGCACAGAGTCAAAATAGGATTCTGACTTAAGACTATTGATGAACCAAATCAATTCAATGAATACATTTGCAACAAGTTTCAATATTTTAAGATTTCCGGTAGAATCAGGAAGTATTAAGTACAAGATGATACATGCGCCTTTTCTATACACAACTATATATCAGATACCTCTATTTTCTATTTGATCTAAGCTTACTGTCTTTCTATGAAAGAATCGGTAGAACCCACTGCCACTATTACTACATATATATATTCTTTTTTTTTTCAATTTTTACCTTTACTCGATACTATAAGAGTCGACCAACTATTCCGATTCTATGTCTGAACACTCATAGCCTTTCGTGAGTTTAAATACAAAGTATCTTCGTGCCTTTCTACAAGCCCCAAATTTATTTCCCATCATTGTATCCAATCTAATTTAATACCCAACAGAATCACGAGACGCTACTTAAAATTAAAAATTGTTTAAGAGATTTTGATATGCTAGTCTTTTATATAATCTTTTATTCTAGTAGTAAAAATGGGGTGCCTCTTAGGAATCTTTGTATATCGAGATTTCCGATCTTAGTTCTTAATTCCATTCTGGAATTGATTCTCACCATTTATTTATTTCAAACATTACCAATGATTAAATTAATAATTGAGGTTTTTGCTTCATCCCTATTACTGCCGATTTGATTTGGGCTAGACTTATATTTTAAGAAAAAAAGTTACAGTCTTTTCTAAAACCTATGCTATAGTTTATAAAAATCAAGTATTGACACGTCCACTTAGTTCTTTGCCTCCACTTCTTGCGGAGCAATAATTCATCGAATTAGATCGGCAGAATAAGAAATCAAAAAAAA